AATAGCAATAGAGCTCTTCCAGACATTTGTAATTCGTGGTCTAATTAGACAACATCTGGCTTCGAACATAGGAGTTGCTAAGAGTCAAATTCGTGAAAAAAAGCCGATTGTCTGGGAAATTCTTCAAGAAGTTATGCAGGGGCATCCCGTATTGCTGAATAGAGCACCTACTCTACATAGATTAGGCATACAGTCATTCCAACCAATTTTAGTCGAAGGACGCACTATTTGTTTACATCCATTAGTTTGTAAGGGGTTCAATGCAGACTTTGATGGGGATCAAATGGCTGTTCATGTGCCTTTATCTTTAGAGGCTCAAGCAGAGGCTCGTTTACTTATGTTTTCTCATATGAATCTCTTATCTCCAGCTATTGGAGATCCCATTTCTGTACCGACTCAAGATATGCTTATTGGACTCTATGTATTAACGAGCGGCACTCGTCGAGGTATTTGTGCAAACAGATATAATCCATGTAATCGAAAAAACTATCAAAATGAAAGAATTTACGAAACAAACTATAAGTATACGAAAGAACCCTTTTTTTGCAATTCCTATGATGCAATTGGAGCTTATCGGCAGAAAAGAATCAATTTAGATAGTCCTTTGTGGCTTCGGTGGCAATTAGATCAACGCGTTATTGCTTCAAGAGAAGTTCCTATCGAAGTTCACTATGAATCTTTTGGTAACTATCATGAGATTTATGCACACTATCTAATAGTAAGAAGTGTAAAAAAAGAAACTTTTTGTATATATATTCGAACCACAGTTGGTCATATTTCTTTTTATCGAGAAATCGAGGAAGCTATACAAGGTTTTTCTCAAGCCTGTTCATATGATACCTAATAATATGGTATTAAAAAAAGTAATTCTAGAACACCCGTGTGAATTCGGACCTCTCCAATTCAACTCGGACCATAGTTCCTGACCTAAAATTCTACGCAAATCAAGATTGAGAAAAGGAAGTTTTGTAATCATTGACTCAAACTCATTGTCGAATCCCATTCAGCAGAATATGGAGGTACTTATGGCGGAACGGGCCAATCTGGTATTTCACAATAAAGTGATAGATGGAACTGCTATTAAACGACTTATTAGCCGATTAATAGATCACTTCGGGATGGCATATACATCACACATCCTAGATCAAGTAAAGACTCTGGGTTTCCAGCAAGCCACTGCTACATCCATTTCATTAGGAATTGATGATCTTTTAACGATACCTTCTAAGGGCTGGCTTGTCCAAGATGCTGAACAACAAAGTTTGATTTTGGAAAAACACCATCATTACGGGAATGTACATGCGGTAGAAAAGTTACGTCAATCTATTGAGATATGGTATGCTACAAGTGAATATTTGCGACAAGAAATGAATCCTAATTTTAGGATGACAGACCCCTTCAATCCAGTCCATATGATGTCTTTTTCGGGAGCTAGGGGAAATGCATCTCAAGTACATCAATTAGTAGGTATGAGAGGATTAATGTCGGATCCCCAAGGACAAATGATTGATTTACCTATTCAAAGCAATTTACGCGAAGGACTGTCTTTAACAGAATATATTATTTCTTGCTATGGAGCCCGTAAAGGAGTTGTAGATACTGCTGTACGCACATCAGATGCTGGATATCTTACGCGGCGACTTGTTGAAGTAGTTCAACATATTGTTGTACGTAGAACAGATTGTGGCACTATCCGAGGGATTTCTGTGAGTCCTCGAAATAAAAATCGGATGATGTCAGAAAGAATTTTTATCCAAACATTAATTGGTCGTGTCTTAGCAGACGATATATATATAGGTTCCCGATGTGTCGCCTTTCGAAATCAAGATCTTGGGATTGGACTTGTCAATCGATTAATAACCTTTGGAACACAATCAATATCTATTCGAACTCCCTTTACTTGTCGGAGTACATCTTGGATCTGTCGATTATGTTATGGTCGGAGTCCCACTCATGGTGACCTAGTTGAATTGGGGGAAGCTGTAGGTATTATCGCGGGTCAATCTATTGGCGAACCGGGGACTCAACTAACATTAAGAACTTTTCATACCGGCGGAGTATTTACAGGAGGTACTGCCGAACATGTACGAGCCCCTTATAATGGAAAAATCAAATTCAATGAGGATTTGGTTCATCCTACACGTACACGTCACGGGCATCCTGCCTTTCTATGTTATATAGACTTGTCTGTAATTATTGAGAGCGAAGATATTATACATAGCGTGACTATTCCACCAAAAAGTTTTCTTTTAGTTCAAAATGATCAATATGTGGAATCAGAACAAGTGATTGCTGAGATTCGCGAGGGAACACACACTTTTCATTTTAAAGAGAGGGTTAGAAAATATATTTATTCTGACTCAGAGGGCGAAATGCACTGGAGTACTGATGTGTCTCATGCACCCGAATTTACATATAGTAATGTCCATCTCTTACCAAAAACAAGTCATTTATGGATATTATCAGGCGGTTCGTGTGGATCTAGTCTAATTCTTTTTTC